AAAATGGATTTTTCTTGATATCTAACATAATGCATGAAAGGATCCTTGAACAATTGTAAATGTAAAGCTTTTTGAAAATAGTTACAAAAAATTACCGCAAGACGTTCTATTTTTATATAGAAATGTGTTCGATCAATAAAGTCTCCAAAAGATGTTGATAGTAAATAAAAGGAATGTTTACGTAGAAAACAAAATACTAATTCATATTCAGATAAATATGAATTATATAGTAAACGAAGGAATCTTTGATTCTCTTTTGAAAAGCTATAAATATATTTATTTAGAGTAATAGGAGTATTCCAATTAGAGTATTCATAAAGGAAAAATCGAAATAAATGCAAAACGGGAACATCCTGTATCCAAGATTGTAGAATTTGAACCAAGATTTCCAGATGGATGGGATAAGGTATTAGTATATCTGACACATAATTTAAATGTGGAAATTTGTCCTCTAAAAAAGGAAATATTGAATGAATAGATCGTAAATTCCGAGATTTTGGTATTTCATTTTTTTTCTCAAAAAAAAGTGGAAATGCTAAAGGAATTTCTACAATAACTGCAAAACTCCCCGATATCATTTGAGAAATCAAAGGATTGTTATACCCAATAAATCCATTTTGATTAGAATCATTAAACAAATTTATTAAATAATTCTGTTGATACATTCGAGTAATTAAGCGTTTTGCAAGTAGTAAACTAAATTTTTTATCAGAAACGAGAATTTCCACGGATTCATCCAAAATCAATCTATTTAAACCATGATCATGAGCAAGTGCATAGATATACTCCTGAAATAGAAGCGGATAGAGGAAGTGTTGTTGCGGATATCTATCTTTTTCTAAATATCTTTTGAATTCTTTCATTTCAAATCATATTTGAACCACAGTCAGAAGCACTTCTTTAGTTATTAAATGATACATAGTGCGATATGGTCATAACAAGGTACATATATAAAGTATAAAGTAAAGTATAAAGTTATTACAAAGTATAAAGTTATTACATAGTGATACAAAAATAGATACCAGGGAAACAAATAGTCAAGTCAACGGATCCTTTTCTCTTTTTCCATACAATGGGTTTATATTTGTTAATATTTACATTACACATTACAAAGGAGAAAATGAAAAATCCTTTATTTTAGCAACCCAATCGCTCTTTTGACTTTGGAATAAATTCTTTTTATCAATATACTGTTTCTTTTACACATTTGTTTCCACTCTAAAATAGAAAAAAAATAGTTAGGATTCCAAAAATAGATAATCCACTCACAGGGTAATCTTTTCCCGAATCTGGCACTAATTTCGTTTTTAACATCTAATTAGGTCGGGTAATCATTCAAATTAAGAACATAAGCTGGTTGCTTTTTCTTTCCCTGAAATTGGAGCTTAGTACCCTATCCATTTATTCATTCGGTCCAGAAATGCAAATTTTTTTTGCGCTTGCAAAAATAAAAACTATGTTTTTTGTACCCATTCCATAGGAATGGCGTATCCTAAAAAATTATACATTAAAAACTAATACGACATGCTATTTTTTCCATGCATTACCTTTCAGGATCAGTCGTGGTCTTATAGACTCAACCAAAAGTCTAGACGAATTCGTTGCTTCATCCAAATGTGTAAAAAATCCTAGCCGCACTTAAAAGCCGAGTACTCTACCGTTGAGTTAGCAACCCGAATAACTAGATTAGCTATAATATACAACTAATAATATACAACTATATTTAATCTAAAAAAAAATTCAAATAAAAAGCACTAGAAATATAAAAATCAAGACATGGGTCCAATTCAAGAATGGAGTTTTTTTTCATTAAGAAATGACTTTCCCTATGACAGTTAATACAGCAAGTAAAACCCATCGCTGAAATTGAATAAAGTACAAAATATATGATATGGGACAGACAGGGATCCGTAATCCACGATCGAATTATATTTATTCAATACATCATTGTCAATATGAATTAAATTTTGGGAAAATAAAAAAACTAAAAAAATCCAATAAAAGAATAAAAGAAAATAGTTTTGTTGAATTGGCACAATAGAAAAGTAAATAAAAAAAATATAAAATATATATTCAATCCATAAAGATTACAATAAATAATATTTATTCATTGTTTGTGAATAAATCACAACAAAAAAAGGATGAATAGAGAAAAAAACAAATACAGAGAAAAATTTATAAAAATCTAGATCTGTCTTTTTTTTTTTTCACTTTAATTCATTTTTATTTTTATTAATTTTCAGTTCTTTAAAAAATTCTGCTTTCTTAAAAATATCATGAACAGTCTCTGTGGGTTGAGCCCCTTTTTCAAGAAAATATAGAATAGCGGGAACGTTTAAATAAGTTTGATTCTTTATTGGATCATAAAATCCCACTTTCCGAAGATCTCTTCCTTCTCGTCGGGATCGAGCATCAATTGCAACGATTCGGTAGATGGCTCATTGGGATAGATATAGATAAACAACGCCCCCCCGAGAACCGTATAAGAGGTTTTCTCCTCGTACGGCTCAAGAAAAAATGATTTGAATTTCTATTTTTTTATAATTCAATCAAATAGTATTTAATAAATAATCCAATTAATAATTAATTTAATTAAAAAACAAAATAAAAGAAAAGAATCCATAACATAAAATTTTCATCTAAATTTTTGTTTTTTATTCTTTCTTACATAAAAGAAAAGCATTCGTACTCATAACTCAAGTTGTATAATTCAAAAAAAAATTGCAAAGTAAATCCTTAGACACTTATTGAGTTGTCTCTAACTTCTTTTGTTTGTCCCATTTCAAATTGATTTGGATCTTGCATTCTGATCTAATTAAATTGTTGAGACAATTGAAAAGACTGTTTCCTTGTTCCAGAACTTTTTATCTTTGCTTTGTTGAATCATTAGGTTTAGACATTACTTCGGTGATCCTTATCTCTTTTCAAAAAAGGTAGCAACATACCCTTTTGCTTTTTTTTATAAATTTTTTTTATAAAGGAATTCGACGAACAATATTTCCTTTGTGATATGCTTTAGGTCGAAAAAGCTTTACGGCTTCAAATCAAATAAATTTGAATTTGCCTTTTTCGATCGATATAAGGAAAATCCATTTACAAAGTTGGAACAACTTATTGATTTTGATTGGCACTAACCCTAGATTCTTCCTCCTGATAAAGACTCTAAAAACTTTCTGCTCGAGCTCCATCGTGTACTATTTACATTACAATTCAAATTGCAACTTAAGACAAGTTGGAATCTTCAGAAACGGAACAAACTATGTCGAGCCAAGAGCATTTTCATTCCTATAGAAAATGATGGATGTAAGAATCCACATCAGATCATGTCCTTCAAGTCGCACGTTGCTTTCTCCCACATCGTTTCAAACGAAGTTTTACCATAACATTCCTCTAATTTAGAACCTGCTGTCTGAAATGGATTCCATATGAAATCATGAATAGTCATTGGTTCAATTAGTACATACGAGTCCTTTTTTATCTTTATTTTTTCTTATAAAGGAATTACCTTTCTTTTTTTTTTTTTTTATAAAATAATGACTAAAAAAAGGATCCGAAGTTTCTTTTATTGATAAAATGAATTTTTTGCCCTTTTTCAAATATCAGGAATTGCTAAAAAATCAATTAAAAATTTTATCTATTTTTTTTTTACTTTTTTAAAAAAGTAAAAAAAAAAGTCAATAAAGTCATGACGAATATCTAAATTAATGTAGACTTTATTTATAAAAAATACACAAATTAAATCATACCCATTTAGTCATATCTAATTTAGTCATATCTAATTGAATCATTAATCAATGGATTAAATTAAGATTTTATCATTTTATCATTATAAGATATTTTATCATTTTATCATTATAAGATAAAAGATAAAATACCCATTTAGTGAAGTATGATCTCTTTATTCTATTTCATAGAAGTGGATGAAATAGAATAAAGAGATCATACTTCACTATGTAAAGCCCATAGTAATTTAATTTTACCATATAAAAAAATAAATATAATAAAAATAAAATAAATAATAAACAAATTTTGAAAAAAAAGAGACATAAAGACATTTATTACGCAATAGACATTGCTTTCCTTTTTTTTATGCATATTTATTACATATTTAAATTCAAATATTCCTTTAATTTATGGATTAACTTGTATTTAATTAACTTGTATTTATAGGAGTTCCTTTAGGAGTTCCTTTTTGATATAGATATATAAGTTCTATTAAGAACTTAAAATCATAATAAAATCCAATAAAAAAGGATTCCATTAGTATAGTAAATCTTATACTGTAGTATAACGAATACAAATAGTATAAATAATGCAAATAAATTCGTTCTTTTTTTTATCCCAACCACATTTTAGGAACTTTAAGACCCGTGATGGAATTTGTACAAACTAGCATTACTCTTTAGTTTAATATCTTTATAAATTTCATGAATAAAATTATTCTCTTTATTTACTAAAGGGTATGGGAATCCTTATCTTTCAGGTTTTAAGACAAAATATATAATTATAATGTGATAATTCAAAATGTGATAATTCAAAATGTGATAATTCAAATCCAATATCATGATATTCCTAAATAACAAACTTCACTAGGAAGATACATAATCCACATATATACTACGTATTTTTTAACGTTAGATACTGTGGAATTCTTAATTCAATCTTTCGATTCAATTAGAATCGATCTGGGACGGAAGGATTCGAACCTCCGAATAACAGGACCAAAACCAGTTGCCTTACCACTTGGCCACGCCCCATTTTTTATTTATATTCAACACTAGATTAATAAATACTAATATTATTCTAGTAATTATGGTCTATTCGTCAATTAGAAATTCAATCTATTTCCATAAAAAAACAAATAAAAAATTCATTTTTATTTAATTTATTTGATTTTTATTATATTAAACTACTTATTTAATATTTAATGAAACTATTTTAATTTAAATATTTAAATTTTAAATATAGTAATGAAAATATCAAAAATATTCAAAAACAAAACCTTTCTCTATCTATAAATCTCTATCTATAAACATAGAACTTTAAATAAAAATCATTTGAACTATTTATTTTTTATTTTTCGAAATTTATAATTTAATAAATAGAATTTGTTATTTTTTATTTATATTTATTTTATATATATATATATATTTTTTTTTTTCATTTTACATATATTTTTTTATTTATATTTATTTTATATATTTATATTTATTTTATATATATATATATTTTTTTTTTCATTTTACATATATTTTCCTTTTTTAAATATATCTTTTAAATATATCAAGCATAAATCCAAAATATACACAATCTTAAATAAAAAGTAAGAAATCAAATTCAATAATTTATTATGAATATTTCATAGAAAAAAAGATTAATAAAAAATGGAATATATGTAATGGAATATATGTACAAATTAAAATTCGCTAGTTAATTCCTTAATCATTATTGATTAATTATTCTTATTCTTTGTTACTAAAAAGAAAATGGGATAGATCTCGATATCGAATAAAAAATTCATTGATCATTATATATAATTCCATTAAGATATTGTATGAAAGTATAATTCCTTCTATTCTCGTTTGAAAACGTAAGGATTTTTGATTTTTTGGAGTTCGAAGAAAAAGAAGGATTTTTGAACCTCCCCTCTTTCTTCATTTTATCCTTATATCAATAACTCAATAAAAAAAACTATTTGCTATGTTTAATATCTTTAGTTTAATCTGTATCTGTCTTAATTCAGTCCCTTATTCGAATAGTTTTTTCTTCGCCAAATTGCCAGAGGCTTATGCTATTTTCAACCCAATCGTAGACATTATGCCCGTTATACCTCTATTCTTTTTTCTTTTAGCTTTTGTTTGGCAAGCTGCTGTAAGTTTTCGATAAAATTTTGACTACTCTTCTCAAAATAAAAATTATTCGTTAAAAATTCTAACAATTGATAAGAGCAGATACCCATTACGAACCCTCGATCCAAAAAAGGAAATTCTTGTTTGTATATTGGATAACTGCAGCAATGAATTTGGATCAGCATCAATACATCGCCTCGTTCTATCTTTCAAGTGAGCATGGAATGCATTTGTTTCTAACATAATATCTAATTGTATATATGAATTTTTGGTAACGAAAAAATATTTACAAATAAATTTGTGAACAAAAAAATAAAATCCCCCCCCCCTTTTTTTTTACATTTTTTGCTAAATATTAAAAATAAAAACGGATAATTTATTCCCTTTTGACAAAAAAAACAATTTGGAGATTGTGTAATGCTTACTCTCAAACTCTTTGTTTACACAGTAGTTATATTCTTTGTTTCTCTCTTCATTTTTGGATTCTTATCTAATGATCCAGGACGTAATCCTGGACGTGATGAATAAAAAAACTAAGATATTTTAGTTTTCTCTTTCCTCCTAGGAGAGCCATGTTTTTTTGAATTCTAAAAAGTGATTCGAGGGAGCGGAGAGAGAGGGATTCGAACCCTCGGTACAAATAATTCGTACAACGGATTAGCAATCCGACGCTTTAGTCCACTCAGCCATCTCTCCCAATTGAAAAATTTATTATTGATGTAACACATGAAGTAAAGATTGCTAAAAAATTCGACCCCTTGTTTAGTAATTCTATTTGTTTAGTAATTAGATTATTTAGTAATTAGATTATAAGATAACAATAACATATATAAAAGGGATCTTACACACATTTTATTTTGTACGAGGGGTTCTTTATTCTTTTATTTTCCCGGCCTGGCTAGGCATTAGCCGGGCCATTACTTTTTTTGTTCCAATTATAAATTCATGATTGATATAATTTAAAACTTATTATTGAAGCAACAACAGTAATAATTTTGATTTATTCCTTTTCTTCATTTATTTCCTGAATGTACAATAAGGAATATAACTGCAATATAAAAATAAATAATCAAACTAATAAATCAAAAAATTTTCAAATAAAACAAAAAATAAAAATATATATATATATAATAAAAAAATAGAAATAATAAAAAAATAGAATCAATTTCATAATTATATAATTATAACTTAGTCCATTTACTTGTTCAATTCAAGGGACAAACTTTATTTAAACACTTGGAGATCCAATTAACCTCAAAATATCTAGCGAAAAAGAGTGCCTAGCGAAAAAAAAGGGAGGGGGAACTCTTTCTTTCTGTAATTGTAGAACTGATTTTTATGACGCAATTTCAGTGACTACCCCAAGCCAGAATTGTCTCTGCAATGACTTATCAAAAAAATATACAATAAAAAAATATATTTTTTTATTTAACATCTCTTTCCCTATTTGATTTTAGCAAGTAATAGGGTACCCTATATCCTATAAAATAGATATCAACACTTCCATTTTCATGATTTTGATACTATCTCAATTACGTCTCATTCTTTTGTTCGACAAAAAGCTCATTGATATACAATAATAAAATTGTAGCGGGTATAGTTTAGTGGTAAAAGTGTGATTCGTTCTATTAACAACTTTAAATAGTTAAGG